CCTTGATCGTAAATAAGAGGATTGTTTATGAAAAAAAACTAATACAAATTCACATTCAAATACATAAGAATTATATAGGAATCGAAAAAATCTTTTATTTTCTTTTGAAATTGAAATCACGTAAATAGGTTTTTTCTGAGTAATGAAACTATTCGAATTATGATATTCGTGGAGAAAGAATCGCAATAAATGCAAAGAGGAAACATCTTGAGTCCAGCATTGAAGTATTTGAACCAAGATTTCCAGATGGATGGGATGGGGTATTAATATATCTGACACATAATTTAAATGTGATGATTTATCCTCTAAGAAGGGAAATATTGAATGAATAGATCGCAAATTTTGTGATTTAGGTATTTCTTTTTCTTCGAGGGAAGATCCTAATCGCAGTAAAAATGGAATTTCCATACTGACTGCAAAACCCTCTGATATCATTTGAGAATAAAAAAAATTGTTGTGCCCAACGATTCGATTTTGGTTCGAATCATCAGCTGAATAAATCAAATAATTCTGTTGATACATTCGAGTAATTAAATGTTTCACAAGTACTGAACTAGATTTATTGTCATAATCCAAAATTTCCACAAAAATCGAACCATTTAAACCATGATCATGAGCAAGTGTGTAAATATACTCCTGAAAGAGAAGTGGATATAGGAATAGGAAGTGCCTTTGCCTAGATCCATCTTTTTCTAAATATCCTTGTAATTCTTCCATTTTCATTTCTACTTAAACAGAAAACTAGGGGCATTTCTTGGGTTATAAAATGATACATAGTGCAATATGGTCAGAACAGGATATGTATTATGTATGTATATAGTACAGTAAGAAATATATAACCCGAGGACAGGGAATCCAATCAACAGATTTTTTCTCTCCTTTTCTATCCAATCGGTTTATATTTATTTATATTTATATTCGTTAGTAGAAAAATCCTTTATTTTTGCAACCTGATTGCTCTTTTGACTTTGGAATAAACTTTCTTTATCAGTATACTATTTCTTCTACACATCTGTCTCCAACCCATAATTCTATTATATTATATATTATAGTTAGGATTCATTAAAAAAAAAGGAATCAATGGTTCACTCTCAGGAGAACCCTTTCCCTCATCAGGTACTAATTAATTTTTAACATCTAATTAGATCGGGTAATTTAATTATTCAAATTTAAGAACAGAAGTTCGTTTCTTTTTATTTTACCCGAATTGGGCCATAAGACTCTATCCATTTAGTCACTAGACCTAACTCTAAATTGAGAATCAATTCTATACCCTTCCAAAAACCAAAACAATATATTTTGTAACGATTCGGTAAGGATAAATTCAAAAAATTCTACTTAAAAAAAAAAATGAAAATTCCAAATTTCTTAATTTTATTACGACATGCTGTTTTTTCCATTCATTACCTTTCAGGATCAGTCATGGTCTTATAGACTCTACCAATAGTCTAAATGAATTCGTTGCTTCATCCAAATGTGAAAAAAGATTATAGTCGCACTTAAAAGCCGAGTACTCTACCGTTGAGTTAGCAACCCAGATAAATTCGTAAATACGATCGAAATCCAAAAAGATTAATTGAATTGCACTGCGCAACCCCGACAAAACATTGAACTCAAAAGAGAAGAATGTTCTAATCAATTAGAACCACCAAAATACCAAAATGGGCGAATCCAATTAAATTAAAAAAACAACAAATTACTAATATAGATGTCAAAATTGACAGACTTATCCATTTTTTTTTTATTTGATTTTCATTAATAAAATATGCCTTGTCTTCTATATTATCTTCTATAATTTCTTCTATATTATCTTCTATAATTAGAAAATTAGAAAGTAAATCCATCAAACCATCATATCATTTGGCTGAACTGAAGGAAAACCCAATCAATATGGGGTGGGTGTAAACAGATTTATTTATGATCGAATTAATTATATTTGTTCAATACACCATTGTCAATATCAATGGAATGTTGAGAAAACAAATCAAATTAAGTAAATAAAATAATGACTTGTGTTTATTGGATTGGAACGACTTAAATAATAAATTGGATGGGAAAAAATAAAGAATAGGAAGAGCAAAAATATCGGATTTATTCAATCAATAGAGATACAATAAACAAGATTAACCTCCTTTTTTTGCTCTATTCATATTTTTATTTTTCTTGTTAGTGGAATCCAAAAAAGGAGGAAATAATTACACTAATTACACAAAGATAAATACTAGTTCCCCCCCCCCCCCCTTTTTTTACTGCCATGCCACCCCTTTACTCTTCACTTCAAATTTGAACCTTTCAATTTATATATTGAGATATACTAACAAAGTCTGTCTAGTTTATTGATTGTGACTAACCCTAGATTCTTTCTCCTGAGAAAAAGAAAAAATCAATACTTTCTTTTCTGTTCGAGCTCCACAATGTACTATTTACAATCCAACACAAATTAATTAGGTTCCTATGAAAAAATTAAAGAATCCCTCCGACTTCAACATCATAATTGGAAATTCCAGTCATGACTGAATGATATTTCTAAGTCAATCAACAAATGAACACAATCACAATGAGTAGATAAAAATTTTTAACAGATATTTCATTCACTAAATAGACGCAAACTTTACCATATCCAATTGAATTATCAATGGTTTGATTTAAAGTGGGAAGGTAGATTGAAAATCTAATTTATTTGTTTTCATTAGGTATGAAATATAAAGGGTTTTGTGTAAGGTAAGATTAAGATCGTTATTCTTTACATATGAAATAAAAGAAAAAACCTGAATCATAGGAGTATGATACTTTCGTATCCATCATATACAACAAACAATTGTTATCGAAGGTAATCCTGGATGGTTAAAGTAAAGAATCACGAATACTTTTCACTTAACTGAATGTTGTTAATGAGATAAAAGACTACAATAACAATGCATAGCATCACAGGCCTTGTTTATTCATTTTATACGTTTATTTCGGATTCCAGAATCTTCTCATCAACTCCATCATCAATTTAAAATATATGGAATATATAAATATCTCAGTCAACACACTACACTGATTTACAATTATTTATTTAAACCCCTTTTTTTATTCGCATTTTAGACTGGATTATATTTGTGAGAAAGCAAACGAAAGAAAAGATATCATTCTGAGAATTTTTCTTAGAATTCAGAAACGATCTGGGACGGAAGGATTCGAACCTCCGAGTAACGGGACCAAAACCCGCTGCCTTACCACTTGGCCACGCCCCATTTCGATTTTTATTCGACACTAATAAACACTAATAATGATATTGGTTATTCGTCAATTCCAACTCAAATATCTATCATATACATTGTCACTAGGATTCGACACATATGATATAGAATAAAAAAAAAGATTGATTGATCATTACATATAATTCAATTAAGATATTGTATGAGAGTCTAATTCCTTATTAATTATTTTTTTTTTTTCGGAACGTAAGTAAAGGATTTTGAATTTGGGAAAGTTCGGAGAAAAAAGGATTATTTGACCTTCTTTTTTTATTTAACTTCTTAGGAAAAGGAAAAATAAGTAAATCAAAATCAAATTATATCATCTACAATAACAAAATGTTTGTTATGCTTAATATCTTTAGTTTAATGTGTATCTGTCTTAATTCTGTCTTTTATTCGAGTATGAGTGGTTTTTTCTTCGCCAAATTACCCGAGGCTTATGCTCTTTTCAATCCAATCGTAGACGTTATGCCCGTCATACCTGTACTCTTTTTTCTCTTAGCCTTTGTTTGGCAAGCTGCTGTAAGTTTTAGATGAAATCTTTAATACTTTCCTAAATTCATGATTCATTCGAAAAAAAAAAGATTTGAAAAATGGATAAGATCGGATATGCCTTATATTACTCGCTTATATTACTCGATTCAAAAAGAGAAATTATTGTATATGGAATTAAAGAACCCTGGTTGGTGATGAATTTTGATTAGCTTATTTCATCATTCCGACCTTAGGACGGGTAACACTTTATTAAGATTAGGTCGCCACAAACAATACCTAATTGTGGATATGATAAGAAATTTTTGGTAACAAAAGAATAAGAATCTTATTATAAATTAGAAAAACACAATTCGTGAAATTTTCTTTTTATTTTGGCGTGTAAAAATAGTATATATGGTACAAAAATAAGTAATCTATTCCCCTTTTCAAAAAAATGATCTTATTCTCATCTTGGAGATTGTGTAATGCTTACTCTCAAACTCTTCGTTTACACCGTGGTGATATTCTTTGTTTCTCTCTTCATCTTCGGATTCTTATCTAATGATCCGGGACGTAATCCTGGGCGTGAGGAATGAAAATAAGAGTTAGTCTTTCTTTATTTTTTTTTTTCGGAATTTTCTTCATATTATCTATTCCCTAGATTTAACTAAGAATTAAAAGAAAATCTAGGAATCAGGATTTTTTCGAATTCAAAATTATCAAGTGATCATAAGCAGCGGAGAAAGAGGGATTTGAACCCTCGGTACGAATAACTCGTACAACAGATTAGCAATCCGTCGCTTTAATCCACTCAGCCATCTCTCCCAATTAATTTTAATCTAATTTGCAAAGTTTTTATTTGATATGTGAAGTAAAGGTTTATAAAAATCCTAGTTTTAACGATATAGACATAGAAAAAAATAAATGATATCTAAAAATTTGATCAGCAATTAAATTTTGATCAATGATTCGAAACAGATATTCCCAATAGAAAGGATAGCTTACTTCGTTTATTTTGTACAAAAGTTTCTTTTATTCCCCAGCCCGGTTAAATACTGGCTGGGCCAGAATACTTCTTTTGATCCAATGAATCATTCATAGATCCAATGATTTTATTTATATTTATATATTTCTCTATTTTTTATATATTTATAATTTTTATATATTTATAATATATAATATATAAAATATAATAATATATAAAATATAATATATAAAGAAAAATAGAACATGCATTATATATAACATGTATTATATATTATAAATATATAATATAATAAT